AAAGAAAGAATAAAAAAAGATCTCTTTTTTGCAATTCTATTCTTTCGAGTTTATTTCGTTCCTATTCTCCTTTCTCAGAAAAGGGGGACATTACCAAAGTAAAAGATTACTTCGTTCTTGATAGTTATTTACTTAATCAGTGGATAGGAACATACTCTGGATCGAAATCATGGGGAGTACTTCTTAATCGTTTCTACTAACTTAAAGCCCCAATTTGAATTCCTTTTAGGTACATCCTGTTGGATAATTTACAGAATCTCCATTACTAATCCTTTGCGTATCTTGGTCTTCCTAACCATCCACTCATTTTTGTTAACCTTCCATTATGGTAATACATCTATGTTAATAGATAGTAAAAACTCCATACAGTTGATCTTTTGAACCCGTTTCAAGCCATGATGCCTAATCAACCAATCTTGGGGTAAACAGTCTCGACTGCTTTGCTTATATTTACTTTCATTTCATTCTTGTACATAGGAAATGAGATTCAATCCCTTTAACTGCAAATTCAAAAGCCGTTTTATTTCACTCATATAACTATCTGGTTTAGTTCATCAACCCGAATTCTGAATAAAAAAATAAAATATATATATTCAACTCATTTAACTTTCTTACTAGAAAGAAAAGAAATAGGGGAAATTTTATGTCTCACCGAATCACACGTAGAGATATTGATAATACACATAGAGTTAATGGTATTTCATAACTAATTGATTGAGCAGCAGCTCTTAAACCACCTAAAAAGGAATATTTATTATTTGATCCATATCCCGACATAAGAAGTCCAACGGGAGCAAGACTTGAAACAGCGATCCATAAAAAAACACCAATACTAAGATCGGCTAGAATAAGGCGATAACCAAAAGGAATTACTGAATAACTTAGTAAAATGGATATGACTGCTATGGATGGTCCGATACTGAATAAACGAGTATCCCCTCTAGATGGAAAAAGATTCTCTTTGAAAAGTAGTTTTACCCCATCTGCTAGAGCTTGAAGAATTCCCAAGGGGCCGGCGTATTCAGGTCCAATACGTTGTTGTATCCCTGCAGATATTTCTCTTTCTAACCAAACAATTACTAGTACACCTAGTGTGATTCCTAATACAAGAGTCAAAATAGGGACAAGCACCCATATGATCCCATAGACTTCTTTTAAGAATTCCAATCTGGAAAACGAATGGATGGCTTGTAGTTCTGTTGTATTATCAATTATCATTTCAACGATCAACTTCTCCCATAATGATATCTATACTACCTAGTATCGTCATAATATCAGCCAATTTCATTCTTTTAACTAACTGAGGCAGAATTTGCAAGTTGATAAAACCCGGTGGGCGAATTTTCCATCTCCAAGGAAAAACACTCTGATCTCCTATCAGAAAAATTCCCAATTCTCCTTTTGGTGCTTCGACTCTTACATAAAGTTCTTGTTTGGACAATTCAAAAGTTGGAGAAGGTTTTTTACTAATAAATCGATATTCAAAATCATTCCATTCAGTATCTTTTACTCTATCAAAGCGTCGGATTTCTAAATTCTCAAAGGGCCCCCCTGGAATTCCTTCCAGAGCCTGTTGGATAATTTTTATGGATTCTGTCATTTCACCGATTCGTACTAAATAACGAGCTAATGAATCCCCTTCTTTTTGCCATTGAACCTCCCAATCAAATTCGTCGTAACACTCATAATGATCAACTTTACGAAGGTCCCATTGTATTCCGGAAGCTCGTAGCATTGGTCCTGATAAACCCCAATTTAGTGCTTCTTCTCCTCCAATAATGCCTACGCCCTCAACTCGTTCTAAAAAAATAGGATTCCGTGTAATAAGCTTTTGATATTCAGCAACCCCTGTTAAAAAATAATCGCAAAAATCCAAACATTTATCTATCCATCCATGAGGTAGATCAGCAGCTATTCCTCCAATACGAAAATAATTATGCATCATTCGCATACCGGTGGCAGCTTCGAATAGGTCATATATCAATTCTCGTTCTCGAAAAATATAGAAGAAAGGGGTTTGTGCCCCAATATCTGCCATAAAAGGACCAAGCCATAACAAATGGGAAGCTATACGACTCAACTCCAACATAATGGCTCTGATATAGCTAGCCCTTTTAGGTACTTGAATATTGCCTAGTTGTTCGGGTCCATTTACGGTTATTGCTTCTGTGAACATAGTAGCTAAATAATCCCAACGTGTTACATAAGGCAAATATTGTATAATTGTTCGGTTTTCCGCAATTTTCTCCATTCCTCTGTGTAAATAACCCAATATTGGTTCACAGTCAATAACATCTTCACCATCGAGAGTAACGATAAGTCGAAGAACACCATGCATTGATGGGTGGTGAGGACCCATATTGACTATCATGAGGTCTTTTCTTGTAGTTGGTGCAATCATAAGTTTTTTACCGAGTCATTCTTCCATGAATTGCTGAAAGTAAAAAGAAGTTCATCAAAATTGAAACGCATAAGTTTAAATGATATCACTCTTTAAATTAACGAGTTTTTGTCTCTCGAATATCCAACCGATCAATTAATTGTTTATAACGTACTCTATTTTTTTTTGACAAATAAGCCAGTAATCGTTGACGTTTTCCCAAAATTTTTCGCAAACCTCTCTGAGATGAATAGTCTTTTTTGTGCAATTCCAAATGTGAAGTAAGTCTCCTTATCTTAGTGGTGAAACTGAATACTTGAAATTCAACAGACCCTCTGTTTTCTTCATTTTCTTTTTGAGAAATAACCGAAATGAATGAATTTCTTACCATAAAAAAAAGCCTCCTCTCCCTTTTTACAGATATGGATTTTACCGATCAGTAATAATAATGTCATTTATTTTAATGTGGTATATACAATAATCTAATTCAAATTTCTTTATGAACTCCTAATTTTATCAATTCAAATGAATCAATCCCATTGAAAATTAGATTTAGATAGGGAGAGAAAAGGATTGGCACATTTTCGTATTCACAAAAGCGAAGAATTTAGACCTAAAATGAAGAGGGTTCTGTTGATTCATTTCTAGATCGAATTGATACATTATTCATTTAGTATTGGATATTTAGAATGAAATGTAAGACAGGACGTGTGATGTGTGTATTTATTTGCTTTCATATATCCTATATAGTAGAGGATATATAGGAAAAATGTACTATCAACGAATTTTCAATCGTGGATACAAATGTATCCTTAACATACTGAAACGACTGCCATTATTGGTATCAAACCAATAGCGATTCATACAAGCTAAATCTTCTAATCGATAATTAGGCCAAAGAAAGAACTTCAATTTCATTAATTGATTTGTCTCTCTATCAAGGTGATTACTGTCACCTAGAACTTGGCTGCTATTCTTTTCGTTGCAAAATACAGGATTTCTATCTACATCATTCCTATTCTTTGAATTGAAACAAATTAGAATTCTTAATTTTCTACGACGCCTAAATGAGAAAATATTTTCAGGAACAAGCAAATCAAAATGATTTTTGTCTCTATTTCTTGTTATTCTTTCATGTGGTGGAATAGATTCATCAAAATTATTCTTAGCAACATATCTTTGCTCTCGGTATCTTTGATTAGTTTGGTGCTTACTCTTATGAACCAACAAAATACCGATGGTTTGATACATAATAAACTGTCCGTCGTTTTTTACAGACAGACGAATGGGTTCGATAATCAATATTCCCCTTTTCATCAATTCTGGAAGAGTTAAATTCTTCTGAATCAGCATTATATCCAAACTCATTTCTCCCCTTTGAATCGAGGATATAGAAATTTTTCTTGGATCTATTAGCCTAAGCAGGAAACAATATACCTTAATATTATTGATCATTCTTTGATTCAAAGTATCGTCCCATCTCAATTGAAAAAGCAAATAACGTTTCAGGAACAAATCGAGTTCTGCTTCCGTGTTACTTTTGTATTGTTTTTTCTTTTTACCTTTTTTCATGTCCGATCTCACATAATCTTCTTCAATATCTTTTTGTTGGTTTGAAAGAACGGATCCAAGATCCCCTTGGCTTGTGGTTTTTTTTTCTTCTTGATTTCGATTCTTTATTTTTTTATTCGATGGTATCAAAAAACTTCCCTTTTGCTTTTCATTAATCTTTTGATTTTGATTTTCATTACTATTTTCATTTCTATTCAAATTTAAAAGAAGTAATTTGCTTGGTATAAACCAAGATTTCGTTTTATATGTATTATAAAGTAACAAAAATTCTGGGAAGAACCAAAGTTCCAGATTCAATATGGGACGCTTTAGTATTTTTTCATTCATCCCCATCCAATCAAAAAAGACTTTTGGGGAGTTTGGTAAATTCATTTCTGGAATCATAAGATAAAAAATATTTTTTTGATCAATTATTTGATAATTATTAGTAACAATCTGAGTATTTTGATTACTATTGGCATCGATCGTGATCCAGGCCTCAATATCGACTTTTTGTCTAAGATCAAAATTGATAATTTTCCAATCCAAATATTTCCTATCGGGAGTTTTTTCCATATATAGAATATCGCCCTTTCCTAGATAATTATTGATAGGGATACTCCTCAGCATATCAAAAAAAGTTTCTTTATATGTGTTGTAATTATAAGAAATCTCTTGATTCTTATTTCCTTCAAACGGCGATCTAGAAATAAATGAGTCCTTTTTATTTTCAGAATTAATAGATTTATATGATAAAAGATCATATTTAGAGTATTTTTGAAAATTATCTTTTTGATTCAATAATGAATAGACTTCCAAAATATTTTCTTTTTTGGAATCAATTAATTGGTCTTTTTCATATAAATTCCATTTGCTGAAATTTTTCCTTTTAACCATACGACGTTGATAAACTCTATTCCGCCATTGTTGTGGTATTAATCTAGACCATCTGATCTGAGATAAATCGTATTGATAATGCCCTCTTAACCAGTTTTTCCATTGATTCATTTCAGAACTCGGAAGTCTGTTATCCTTTAATTTAGAATGAACTATTCCTTGTGTTTCAAAAGAATCCTTTATTTCAGGCTTAAGAAAAAAAGGGATTCCTTGATATTGAAGAAATGATTTTAATTTATACAAGTTAATAACTTGGGTTTGTGATAATTTGTAAAATACATATGCCTGTGATAAGTACGATAAGTCATAAAAAATATGTGAATTTGTCTTACTATTACTAATATTATAAAGTGACTTTTTTATAGTCGAAATAAACTCAATTGGATTTTTCTTTTTTTTATTAATTATTTCTTGACTTGTTTCATTATTGTAAATGGATTTATTCATAATTTTTTTTGTTGATTCAAGAAATAATTTTCTCTTCATTCTGGGAATATTAATGATAGATAAAAATATATTTGTGTAGATTCTTTCAATGAAAAATTTAAAAACAAAAGGTAATTTAGAAATTAATCGAGCATTTCTTCTTTTTAATATTTGCCATTTTTCTAATCTTTTAGCATTATAACTTGTTTTGTTAAGACTAATATTTATTTCCGGAGTTACTTTTTTTTTCTCTTTTGTAATTCTTTCTATTTGATTTCTAATTGTATTTGTTCTATCAGTCAGATCCTTCATTTTTTTTTCTGTCAATGAAGAATTTGTCCAATCTGGAGATGCAATTTGACTAAATGATTTATGAATCATCTGATTGCTGATTATGGGATCTCTTTCTTTTTTAGTTTCACTCGATTCATATACTTCTACTTCTCTTGATCGAAATAAGAGAATTGGATTTACTTTTAAGAGTTCTTTTCTTATTTTTTTAAAAAAAACGACACTTTTGATAACCCATTTTTTTGTTTCTTTTGAAACTTTTCGAAGTAATTTTATTTTTCCTTTAAAAATTTTTAGAAGTAGAAAATATTTCTTTTGAAATTTTCCAATTTTTTTTTCGAGTTCCTTAAAAATGGGTTCAAAAAAAGAGGGTCGTTTTCGGGGAGAACCAAAAGGAAGTTCGGTTTCCATTCCCAAAACTGTTAAAAAACAAAAATCATCTTTTTCTTTTTTCTTTTTCATTATTAGATCTTTATGAGAGAATCGGAGTTTAGATCTGTGCCAAGGTTTCAGACAGAAAGGAAATAAGATTTTTATCTGAATACCATCTGTCAACCAATTTTGTGGAAATTCTGTTTCGGACAATTGAACACCATTATAGGTACATTTAACATGCATCTCCCTATTCCATTCCTCTAAATCCTCATACCATTCAGGAAGTTGCAATAGTAACATACGTCCAATATTTTTCGCTATTATCAATGAAGGTAATAGAATATATTTTCTAAAAAGAGATTGAGTTATTAACATGGAACCCCTTATTACTTGCGCAAATGGAATGGTATCCCAGGCCTCTGCTATCTCTATTCGCGCGTTCTCCTTTCTTTTGTTCTCTTCTTTTTTGTCCTTCTCTTTTTTTTCTTCTCTTTTTGTTTGCTCTTCTGTATACTCTACAATTTTGAATGCTGACCCCCTCCCTACCCAATTTCTAAAAATTGGTTTAATTGGCCCAGAGATATCAAAAGAAAAAAGAAGGGATTTTTTTATTCTGCCCAAAAAAAGAGGGGAATGCACATTTGCTTGAAACAGTTCCCAAATAACTATTTTACGCCTTTGAGCACGTATAGAACCTTTTATTATGCCTCGCCTAAAATCTGATTGTTGTGAATAGCGTATCAAAGCTACTTCGTCTGTTTGATCAGGAGGATTAGTATCCTCAGTATGCTCCTTGGTACCAGTAAAAATTACTACACGTTTGGCTTTTCTTGAACGAATTTCATGATCTAATGGTCCGTTTTCTTGATCTTCTCCTGCTTCTTGTTCCAACTCGCTGGTTAATTTGTATAACCAGCGAGGTACTTTTTTACTGATTTCTTTTATTCTAATCGATTTTTTACTAATTTTTTGAACATTAGTATCAGTTACAATTCTATTTTTAAAATATTTCAAATATTTTGTTCCTTTTTCTGAATCTATTCTTCCTTCTTCTTTATCTGAAAATACAGAAAGACCCCTAGAATTAAAAATTGATCCTGATTCTTTACCAAGTTCATTGATGAAAGTTAAGAAATCAACAATTTCGGTTGATAATGGTTTTTTATCAAATCGATCTATTTTCTGTTCAATTTTTTGGTAATCAGTATCAGGAAGAATGATACCATGAATCCGATTTATCCCAACTTTCTCTATGAAATTGTCTATCGAAGTTTTTTTTATTTTTATGATTGAAGGTGAAACGCTTTTTGTTATTGTTCTCCGATATGGTCCGTTCAAGAAAGGATCATATATTTTGGGTAAGTATTCGTTTGTAGTATTGTCATTACACAACCTAGTCCTTGTTTCGAGTATATTCAAAAAAAGAGATTCTTTGTCTAGAGCTTGAATTCGATTTACAAATTCGTTGTTTAAATTATTACTTTTTTCTTTGTTGGTATAAACCCAATGATTGTAGAGTTCATTAGATGAGAATTTTTCTAGTGTAGGCAGAGATATCCTTCTTTTTATCATTTCCCAAA